TTCGAACCATTTCCTATAAGAGAATAGAATGGTTTCCATTACTTTGCGAAATGGATTCTATATCAAACTATAGCTATTGCATTAAAAAAGAAAAGAAACTAATAGAAGTCGAAGACGCGGAATGGTAGTGAATAGAGAAAAAGATTCTTCTGATTTTCTTGTTCCTGAAAATATTCTGTCTATCTCCTAGACGCCGTAGAGAATTGACAATTTTCATGTCTTTCAATTCTCGTACTCGTAATTGGAAAGTTACGGAAGGAGATCCATCATTTTGCAATGAAAACAACGTAAAAAACTCTGGACAATTTCGAAATCAGACCAAGCGTTTTAATACATATGCCAAAAAATTCATTATTGGCCCACCATTGATTACAAGATTTAGCTTTTATGAATCGCTATTGGTTTGATACGAATAATGGCAGTCGTTTCAGTATGTTAAGGATACAGATGTATCCACAATTCATTTAGAGTTACTTAATAACCTATTTCTTATACTATATCTCTATCCTCTGAAATTCTCGAGTCGAAAGATGGATGCATATGCTGTGTTTCATTTTGCTAAATGATATCAATTAAACGGTGTATCAATTCTATAAATTGCATATAGCAATAAATAAATCAGCAAAATTCTTTTATTTTAGATAGAAGAAATGTTTCTTCTATCTAAAATAAAAGAATGTACCCTTATATCCAAATCCAATTTGCATCGAGAAAATAAATCCAAATTCCAGATTCCAGCAGTAGATGAATAATTGCAAATTTTTGTGTGTACAAGATTTGAATAACTTCAAAATAACTGACATAATTTTTGATTTTTCCTGATCAGAAAAATACATGAAAAAGAAAGGAGGTAGAAAAATTTTTTGATTTATGGTTAAAGAAGAAAACCAAGAAAACAGGGGTTCTGTTGAATTTCAAGTATTCAGTTTCACCAATAAGATACGGAAACTTGCTTCACATTTGGAATTACACAAAAAAGATTTTTCATCGGAAAGAGGTCTACGAAGACTTTTGGGAAAACGTCAACGTTTGCTGGCTTATTTGGCAAAGAAAAATAAAGTACGTTATAAGAAATTAATCAGTCGGTTGGATATTCGGGAGAAGTAATTTAATCGTTGGATTTTTTTTATTTTATTAGTAGTCTTATAGTAGTCTTAGATTTTGCATTTTGATGAGCCTCGTTTTGAGGAATTCATGGAATAATGAATTAAGGAAAAAAGAATAATGAGTCTACCACTTACAAGAAAAGATCTTATGATAGTCAATATGGGTCCTCACCACCCATCAATGCACGGTGTTCTTCGACTGATCGTTACTCTCGATGGTGAAGATGTTATTGATTGTGAACCCATATTAGGCTATTTACACAGAGGAATGGAAAAAATCGCGGAAAACAGAACTATTATACAATACTTGCCTTATGTAACACGGTGGGATTATTTAGCTACTATGTTTACAGAAGCAATTACGGTGAATGCACCAGAATTCTTGGAGAATATTCAAATACCCCAAAGAGCCAGTTATATTAGAGTAATTATGTTAGAATTGAGCCGTATAGCTTCTCACTTGTTATGGCTTGGGCCTTTTATGGCAGATCTCGGAGCACAGACCCCTTTTTTCTACATTTTTAGAGAGAGAGAGTTGATATATGATCTATTTGAAGCTGCTACAGGTATGCGAATGATGCACAATTACTTTCGCATCGGAGGAGTAGCTGCCGATCTACCTTATGGGTGGATGGATAAATGTTTAGATTTCTGTGATTATTTTCTACGAGGAGTTGTTGAATATCAACAACTTATTACGCGGAACCCCATTTTTTTAGAACGAGTTGAAGGGGTTGGTTTTATTAGCGGAGAAGAAGCTGTAAATTGGGGCTTATCAGGACCGATGTTACGAGCTTCTGGAATACAATGGGATCTTCGTAAAATTGATATTTATGAGTCTTACAATCAATTCGCTTGGAAAGTCCAATGGCAAAAAGAAGGAGATTCCTTAGCTCGCTATTTAGTACGAATCGGTGAAATGGGGGAATCCATAAAAATTATTCAACAGGCTATACGCAAAATTCCTGGAGGACCTTATGAGAATTTAGAAGCCCGACGTTTTAAGGAAGCAAAGAATTCCGAATGGAATGATTTTGAATATCGATTTCTTGGTAAAAAACCTTCGCCCAATTTTGAATTATCAAAGCAAGAGCTTTATGTAAGAGTAGAAGCGCCAAAAGGTGAATTAGGAATTTATCTGGTAGGAGATGATAGCCTTTTCCCCTGGAGATGGAAAATTCGTCCACCCGGTTTTATTAATTTGCAAATTCTTCCTCAGTTAGTTAAAAAAATGAAATTGGCTGATATAATGACAATATTAGGTAGTATAGATATCATTATGGGGGAAGTTGATCGTTGAAATGGTAATAGATAGGGTAGAGGTAGAAACTATCAATTGTTTTTCAAAATCGGAATTATTAAAAGAAGTCTATGGAATGATATGGATTCTACCCATTTTGACCCTCCTACTGGGAATCACAATACAAGTACTCGTAATTGTGTGGTTAGAAAGAGAAGTCTCCGCGTCGATACAACAACGTATTGGTCCTGAATATGCTGGCCCCCTGGGACTGCTTCAAGCTGTAGCAGATGGAACTAAGCTACTTTTTAAAGAGGATATCCTCCCATCCCGAGGAAATATTCCTTTATTTAGCATTGGACCCTCTATAGCAGTCGTATCCGTTTTATTAAGTTTTTTAGTTATCCCTTTGGGATATCGTTTTGTTTTAGCTGATCTTAGTATTGGGATTTTTTTATGGATTGCCATTTCAAGTGTTGCTCCTATTGGTCTTCTTATGGCAGGATATAGCTCAAATAATAAATATTCTTTTTCAGGCGCTTTACGAGCAGCTGCTCAATCTATTAGTTATGAAATACCATTAACTTTTTGTGTGCTAGCAATATCTCTACGTGCGATTCGTTAAAATACGAGCTTTTTCCTAGAAAATATATTGAGTACTTAATGTTCCTTTTCTTATTCTGCATTCAGGTTGATAAGTTAAACTAGATAGCTATATGAGTGAAACAAAACTGCTTATTAATTTGCAGTAAAAAGAAAAAATCTCATTTCCTACGTACAAGAAAAAAGTTGAACTAAACATAAGCAGTGTAAACTCTTTGCCCCAAGGTTGAGATTGTTTGATTAGTCATCATATCTTGAAGCGGGCAAGAATAAAGGATTCGCGGTATGAAATTCCATTACTTGAATATTTTTAGTTATTACTAAAACTTATAACCGTAAGGGAATCCATCAAAAGTTAGTGAGGGATTAGGAACACTAAAGTACATAAAGGATTAGTAATGAGAGAATCAAAATCATTAGACATTTTTTCTTCTAAAAGGAATCATAATAAGGACTTGAAATTAGTGGAAATGATCAAGTAGTACTTTCTTCGGATTCCGATCCAGAGTATTGTTCCCATTCACTTGTTAAAGAAATGGCTACCAAGAACGAATTAACCCTTTATTCCTTTTTTCTTTTTAAGTATTCCTTTCCCAGGGAAAGAAGAATAGGACAAAAGATATGAAATGCAATAAAAAAAGAATCCTTATTTATTATTTCCTTCCTTTATCCATATTCATACAAAATTTCTCATGAACTAATGCTCAATTCTTTCCATTTATTAATTGCTATAACGAGTGTTTTATTCCAATAATAAGTTATTACTGAACAAAGAAAAATTTGCATTTTATTACATAAAGGGGGAGATCAATTCGGAAGCGCTTTTTTATTATTCGAGCAGACGGAATTGCTTTGGTCTAATTTAGGGCTTTCCAATCAATTTTATCTTACCTAACTCTATCTACGCACAGGGGGTAATACCAAAATGGAACAACCCTTTCCTTTTTCTGATCATAGAGGAGCCGTATGAAGCTAAGGTTTCATGTACGGTTTTGAAATAGCGGTGGGAACTGTGATGTTATCATCGACTATGATTATCTAACAGTTCAAGTACAGTTGATATAGTTGAAGCACAGTCAAAATATGGTCTTTTTGGATGGAATCTTTGGCGTCAGCCTATAGGCTTTCTAGTTTTTCTAATTTCTTCGTTGGCAGAATGTGAAAGATTACCCTTTGATTTACCAGAAGCAGAAGAAGAATTAGTAGCGGGTTATCAAACCGAATATTCCGGTATTAAATATGGTTTATTCTATCTTGCTTCTTACCTAAATTTATTAGTTTCCTCCTTATTTGTAACTATTCTTTACTTAGGCGGGTGGAATTTTTCTATCCCCTATATACCCCTTTTTGGGTTTTTCCAAATGAATAAAATGGTTGGAATTTTGGAAATGATAACGGGTATCCTTATTACATTAACTAAAGCTTATTTTTTTCTCTTCATTTCTATCACAATAAGATGGACTTTACCCAGAATGAGAATGGATCAGTTATTAAATCTTGGATGGAAATTTCTTTTACCTATTTCTCTGGGCAATCTCTTATTAACAACTTCTTCTCAACTAGTTTCACTATAAATATAAATAAGATAATACAATAACAGTAAGAATATCTTCAACACAAAAGTTCTTTCAAACAAGAGAAAGAAACATACCTTTTTCATCGATATTTTAAATATGTTCCCTATGATAACAGGGTTGATTAGTTATGGTCAACAAACAATACGCGCCGCAAGATACATTGGTCAAAGTTTCCTAATTACCTTATCCCACACAAATCGTTTACCTATAACAATTCACTACCCTTATGAAAAATCACTTACATCCGAGCGTTTCCGGGGGCGAATACACTTTGAATTTGATAAATGTATTGCTTGTGAAGTATGTGTTCGCGTATGTCCGATAGATCTACCCCTTGTGGATTGGAGATTCGAAAAGGATGTTAAAAGGAAACAATTGCTTAATTATAGTATTGATTTCGGAGTTTGTATATTTTGTGGTAACTGTGTTGAATACTGTCCGACAAGCTGTTTATCAATGACTGAAGAATATGAACTTTCTACTTATGATCGTCATGAATTAAATTACAATCAAATTGCTTTGAGTAGGTTACCAATTTCCATAATGGGAGATTACACAATTCAAACAATTAGGAATTCGCCTCGAAGTAAAATAGAGGAAGAAAAATCTTGGAATTTAAGAACGATTACTGATTACTAGGTACTAGGTTTTTTTAATCGAATAGTTTTTTACTAACTATAAAGAAAAAATAATAACTACTGCTTATTGCAAATTATTCCGGATTTAAAATGAGAGTAGATTTTCATGATGTAATTTCTAACTATACAACTTATATACAATATACAAAAAAATATCCTAATCTCTTTTTCCTTCCTTGAATCGTTTAGTTTTAGTCAGTTCATGAAAAATTTTATACTATTAACTTTTTCTTATCCATAATGGATTTACCCGGACCAATACATGAGATTCTTGTGCTATTTGGGGTATTTGTTCTTCTACTAGGGGGTCTAGGAGTAGTATTACTTACCAACCCAATTTATTCTGCCTTTTCGCTGGGATTAGTTCTTGTTTGTATATCCTTATTCTATTTTTTATTGAATTCCTACTTTGTAGCTGTTGCACAACTTCTTATTTATGTAGGAGCCATAAATGTCTTGATCCTATTTGCTGTAATGTTTGCAAACGGCTCAGAATGGTCTAAAGATACGAATTCTTCAACTATTGGAGATGGGTTTACTTTACTCGTTTGTATAACTATTCCTTTTTCACTAATGACTACTATCCCAGATACGTCATGGTATGGAATTCTTTGGACTACAAGATCAAACCAAATAGTAGAACAGGGTATCATAAATAACGTTCAACAAATTGGGATTCATTTAGCAACCGATTTTTATCTTCCGTTTGAACTCATTTCCCTAATTCTTCTAGTTTCCTTAATAGGTGCAATTACTATGGCTCGCCAATAAGAAATACTTAGAATGAATCAAAATTCTTAGAATTTCAAATGTAAAATAAATAACTAAAGAATCAGAATTTGGATTTAGTAAAACCCATCTACTGCCAACACAACAAATACCTTCTTTTTTCTTTTGTTGCGTAATAGTTCTTTTCTAATTAATTGAATCGGTTCAATTCTTGTCCTCATATTGAAATGAATCGAGATTGATAAGGAGTTAGTTAATGATGTTTGAGCATGTACTTTTTTTGAGTGTCTATTTATTTTCGATTGGTATCTATGGATTGATCACAAGCCGAAACATGGTTAGAGCTCTAATATGTCTTGAACTTATACTGAATTCAATTAATCTAAATCTCGTAACATTTTCTGATCTATTTGATAGTCGCCAATTAAAAGGAGACATTTTCACAATTTTTGTTATAGCCCTCGCGGCTGCTGAAGCAGCTATTGGACTATCCATTCTTTCTTCCATCCATCGTAACAGGAAATCCACTCGTATCAATCAATCTAATTTTTTGAATAATTAGACATAGAATCCTTTAAACAAAGGTGCATATATAATAATATGGAACATTAAGATGAATAGAAATGGCTTATTATTATTTGAGAATCTCCTTTTTTGGAGTAGGTTATTTCAGACTATTCTTTTTTTCTTATTGAATATTGCATTTTTTTGGATATTGCATTTTTTCAATTCATTGATATTGCAATAATTTCTACTGAAAAGATGATAGCCAATAGACTAATTGGAATTAGTATGTAGAATTCGTATAATTATGACTGTTGAAGCCTTAAATTCAAGTCTCTTGGCTCTTTTCATGCTTTCTCACAAACAGATTAAGAATTCTTTGTTAAAGCTTGTATAAACCATTGTTTCGTCTGGTGTCTACAATACATCTAACTTATATAGTACTAATTTTCTTTTTACCAGATCGAAAAATTTTATGTTGAAAAGAAAAATTTATAGATCCAATGTCACATTCTGTAAAAATTTATGACACATGTATAGGATGCACTCAATGTGTACGAGCTTGCCCAACAGATGTGTTAGAAATGATACCTTGGGATGGATGTAAAGCCAAGCAAATTGCTTCCGCGCCGAGAACCGAAGATTGTGTGGGTTGTAAGAGATGCGAATCCGCCTGCCCAACAGATTTTTTAAGTGTCCGCGTTTATTTAGGGCCTGAAACAACTCGCAGCATGGCTCTATCTTATTGATACGTTACAAAAAACTCCACTTGAATCGTCAGATTCCTCTTTACCGAAGAAGCCTGTGCTCGAAACAATCGAGCATGGGCTTTTCTGGTCAAAACGTATCTTGTCTTTATTACTTTATCATGAGTTATTTTCCTTGGTTAACAATACTTGTTCTTTTGCCGATATTTGCGGGTTCTTTAATTTTCTTTTTACCTCATAAAGGAAACAAAATCATTAGGTGGTATACTATATCTATTTGTTTATTAGAATTCCTTCTAATGACTTATGCATTCTGTTATCATTTCCAATTGGAAGATCCCTTAATCCAATTAAAGGAGGATTCTCAATGGATAGATGTTTTCGATTTCCACTGGAGATTAGGAATCGATGGACTTTCATTAGGATCTATTTTATTGACAGGGTTTATCACTACTTTAGCTACTTTAGCAGCTTGGCCAGTTACCCGGAATTCACGATTATTCTATTTCCTGATGCTAGCAATGTATAGTGGTCAAATAGGATTATTTTCTTCACGAGACCTTTTACTTTTTTTTATAATGTGGGAGTTAGAATTAATTCCTGTTTACTTACTTTTATCCATATGGGGGGGAAAGAGGCGTCTGTATTCAGCTACCAAGTTTATTTTGTATACTGCAGGTGGTTCCATTTTTTTCTTAATCGGAGTTCTGGGTATGGGCTTATATGGTTACAACGAACCAAAATTAGATTTGGAAAGATTGATTAACCAATCATACCCCGCAACATTGGAAATACTACTTTATTTTGGCTTCCTTATTGCTTATGCTGTTAAATTGCCGATTATACCTCTACATACATGGTTACCGGATACCCACGGAGAAGCGCATTATAGTACATGTATGCTTTTAGCGGGAATCCTATTAAAGATGGGAGCATACGGATTGATTCGGATCAATATGGAATTGTTACCTCATGCTCATTATCTATTTTCCCCCTGGTTGGTAATAATAGGAGCGGTGCAAATAATCTATGCAGCTTCAACTTCTCTTGGTCAAAGAAATTTCAAGAAAAGAATAGCCTATTCCTCCGTATCCCACATGGGTTTCATAATTATAGGGATTGGTTCCATAACCAACATTGGACTAAATGGAGCTATTTTACAAATATTATCCCATGGATTTATCGGTGCTACACTTTTTTTCTTGGCGGGGACGGCTTGTGATAGAATGCGTCTTGTTTATCTCGAAGAATTGGGGGGAATATCTATCCCAATGCCGAAAATTTTTACTATGTTTAGTAGCTTTTCAATGGCTTCTCTTGCCTTGCCAGGGATGAGCGGTTTTGTTGCGGAATTAGTAGTATTTTTCGGACTAATTACTAGTCCTAAATTTATGTTAATGCCAAAAATGCTAATTACTTTTCTAATGGCAATTGGAATGATATTAACTCCTATTTATTTATTATCTATGTTACGCCAGATGTTCTATGGATACAAGCTATTTCATATTCCAAACGCAAATTTTTTGGATTCTGGGCCACGAGAACTCTTTCTTTTAATCTGTATCTTTTTACCAGTAATAGGAATTGGTATTTATCCAGATTTTGTTCTCTCGCTATCCGTTGATAGGGTGGAGGCTCTCTTATCCAATTATTATCCTAAATAGAATTTTCTTTTTTTAACTATTAACTAGTCCACTCTATATTCCTATAGTTGAAAACCCAAAAAATTCAGAAAAAAAGCTAAAAAGTCTAATTAGATCTATCTCGAATTTTTGAGAACCCTTTGAAATGAAAAGACGCTCAAGGGGTTCTCAAATCAAACAAAAATGGAAAAACCTTCATAAAAAAGGGTTTTATGTTATGTAATCATTTAGATACTAATGTAAATGAACCATAACTATGTAAACCTATTCCTAACAGATTGATACCAAAATAGCAGATCCAAATTATAAGAAATCCTATCGAAGCTACAAGTGCAGAATTCGTACCCTTCCAAATTTTATTTGTTCTACTATGTAAATAAATTGCAAATATGGTCCAGGTAATAAAAGCCCAAGTTTCCTTAGGATCCCAATTCCAATAGGATCCCCATGCCTCATTAGCCCATACTGCTCCACAAAGAATGCCTACGGTTAAAAGGGTAAAGCCTAGACTAATGACACGATAACCCCACGAATCCAAACGCTCAGTTAATTGATATTTGTAATAATTTTGAAATGCAGGAAAAAAAGTGTTTTTTAAAGCAGTTCTTTTTGCATAGAAATATTCAATCTCACTAAAGGTTTTACTTAAAACATTTTTTTTCTTTTTAGAAAAGAAATCGAAATTCTTTCGAAATATAATGATTAGAAGAGCAGCGGATAATAAGGATCCGCACAAAAGAGTTGCATAACTTAGTAACATCATACTGACATGCATCAGTAACCACTGAGATTGTAGAGCGGGTACTAGTATTGTAGATTGATGGATTTCAGTTAAAAGGCCTGATGTGGCAAAGCCTTGCGTGAAAATAGTGCTTGGCATAGTTATTGTGCTTAAACCATTTTTAGAGTTCTGTATCTTAGGAATAGTATGAAGAATATACAGAACCCAAGAAAGGAAGATCAATGACTCATATAAATTACTTAACGGAAAATGTCCCGAAGAAACCCAACGAGAAACTAAGAATCCTGTTATAGAGAAAAAAGTAGCTATCATTCCTTTTTCTGACGAATCACGTAATCCCCTAAGTTCACGAACTAATAAGGTTATCAAATGAATCATAATTACTATTGAAATAGTTGAGAAAGAGATATGAGTTAGTATATGTTCTAAAGTTGGGAATAGCATAAGGAGAAGGTCCATTACAAAATTGGAAATTTCGAATTGAATCTATTTTCTAATCTATTGTATTCTTTTTCGAGAATGCCGCCACTCGGACTCGAACCGAGATGCTTGAGCACTGCTTCCTAAGAGCAGCGTGTCTACCAATTTCACCATGGCGGCTAACTTGAAATAAAAGTTTACTTAAAAGAATAATAGTTATTTTCTCCAAAATCGTCGAGATTGGGAGAATCCATAGAATTTAGGAACATTAGAATTTCATCATTAAATACTTTGTGAATTTTGGATAAGAGATAAGATAGGTAGAGGTTGTAAGTCCTATTGCAAGAATACTGTACTTTTGATAATAGAATCCTCCTAAAAAAAATGGGAGGATTCTATTATCAAAAGTTCTTTGATAGGAAAAGAATACTGAACACACAATATACCAAAAACTTTTGTTCTATAGAACAATAACAGAGGGATTAGTTCTAAGAAGATTGTACCGAGGAATTCGACACATACACATATCAAGTACATTCATTAATTAATCCGAGCTATTTATTCTATTCATATTAAATAATTCAGATTTGTTTGGCATAGGTCAATTCAGATTATTCAAAAACCTGATTATTTGTTTGTTTGTTGCCCAGAAAACCTTTTGGTTTTGGATGCTCGTTGCCGCTAGAAAATGATCTTAATTTTGCTAAAGAGTAAGACTTTACTATGGAAAAATAAGTCTTTTTTTTCCAAATATTTTTACGAATACGTTTTTTTGCCGTCGAAGTACGTTTTTTTGGAACTGCCATTCAAAAAGGAGATTCTTTTTTTTCTAGTTGTATGTGAAAGACATCTATTGTCACAAATTAATCCTTCTTTCTGCTTTTTCTTAGTATTTATACTAAAATTATAATTTTTTTTTTACTTTATTTTGATTTTGTCTAAAGTGAATAAAACAAGAGTTTTTTTTACCGTATTATATATATTTTTTTCGATTTTGTTTTAATAATATAGAATATAGACAAAAATATATTATATACAAAGGTTTTCTATTTAAATCAATTTATATATCAAATATACTCCATATATAAATATATGGTATGGGGAATAAGCTCTCATATAAGAAGGGGAGATAAAAAGAAGCTAAAATTCAATCAAATAGTTAATTAAGTTCAGAACAGTATTCCATCATTGAATTCCAATCAAAGTAAAAAAAACTTAATCTCTTAAACAAGACATTCTAAAACTTAGATAGTCCTAGTCACTAGGATTTCCGTTTTATATGAAGTAAGAAACATTCGAGAATTTCCTAAAAATAGAGGTTTTCTTTGGAATGGAATTCTATCAATCAGTTAGGAAACAAGAGAGCTATTTCATTTTACCAGAAAGAAATACAAAAATGAATAGAAAGTTATATGATTCAATCTTTTTTATTTTAATAAAAAAAATAGCTTTTTTTAGCTAATAACTAGATAACGATATTCTTTGATTAACTTTTTGAATTTAAGTAATTAAACCCATTCTGCATTTTCGAATATTTCAATGAGACAAATTTGGAAAAATTCAGAATTCCAGTATTTTTTCTTATTCTTATTTTGTTTTTTTAATTCCTTTAGAAAAAGATAAGAATAGGTTTGGTGAATCGGAAACAATTATTTTCTTTTATAGACAAATTGAACTTTCAATTTCAATTAAAAATTGCTATACATATTTTTTTTCTTATGGAACATACATATCAATATGCCTGGGTAATCCCTGTTCTTCCACTTCCTGTTATTATGTCAATGGGGTTTGGACTTTTTCTTATTCCGACAGTAACAAAAAATCTTCGTCGCATATGGGCCTTTCCTAGTGTTTTACTCTTAAGTATAGCTCTGGTATTCTCAGTTCATCTATCTATTCAACAAATAAATGGAAGTTCTATCTATCAATATCTATGGTCTTGGACCATCAATAATGATTTTTCTTTAGAATTTGGATACTTCATTGATCCCCTTACTTCTATTATGTTAATACTAATTACTACTGTAGGAATCTTGGTTCTTATTTATAGTGACGATTATATGTCTCACGATGAAGAATATTTGAGATTTTTTGTTTATATAAGTTTTTTTAATACTTCTATGTTGGGGTTGGTTACTAGTTCCAATTTGGTACAAATTTATTTTTTTTGGGAACTTGTGGGAATGTGTTCCTATTTATTGATAGGCTTTTGGTTTACACGTCCAATTGCAGCGAGTGCTTGTCAAAAAGCTTTTGTAACTAATCGTGTAGGGGATTTTGGTCTGTTATTAGGAATTTTAGGATTTTTTTGGATAACAGGCAGTTTAGAATTTCGGGATTTGTTCCAAATAGCTAATAACTGGATTCCTAATAATGGGATGAATTCTTTACTTATTACTTTGTGTGCTTTTTTTTTATTTCTTGGTGCAGTTGCAAAATCCGCACAATTCCCTCTTCACATATGGTTACCCGATGCTATGGAAGGGCCCACTCCCATTTCGGCTCTTATACACGCAGCAACTATGGTTGCTGCGGGGATTTTTCTTCTAGCTCGACTTCTTCCTCTTTTCATATCCCTGCCTTTGATAATGAGTTTCATTTCTTTAATAGGTGCAATAACACTCTTCTTAGGAGCTACGTTAGCTCTTGCTCAGAGAGATATTAAAAGAAGCTTAGCCTATTCCACAATGTCTCAATTGGGTTATATGATGTTAGCTCTAGGTATAGGTTCTTATCAAGCTGCTTTATTCCATTTGATCACTCATGCTTATTCGAAAGCTTTATTGTTCTTGGGATCCGGATCCGTTATTCATTCAATGGAGCCTCTTGTTGGGTATTCACCAGATAAAAGTCAGAATATGGTTCTTATGGGTGGTTTAAGAAAATACGTTCCAATTACACGAACTAGTTTTTTATGCGGTACACTTTCTCTTTGTGGTATTCCACCTCTTGCTTGCTTCTGGTCCAAAGATGAAATCCTTAGTAATAGTTGGTTGTATTCACCTTTTTTTGGAATAATAGCCTCTTTTACTGCGGGATTAACTGCATTTTATATGTTTCGGATATATTTACTTACTTTTGATGGGTATTTGCGTGTTCATTTTCAAAATTACAGTAGTACTAAAGAGGGCTCGTTGTATTCAATATCCTTATGGGGAAAAAGCATATCCAAAGAGCTTAATAGGGATTTTGTTTTATCAACAATGAAGAGTGGAGTTTCTTTTTTTTCGCAAAATATATCCAAAATTCCCACTAATGCGAGAAATAGGATAGGATCCTTTAGGACTCCTTTTGGGGCTAAAAACATTTTAGTCTATCCTCATGAAACGGGAAATACTATGCTATTTCCTCTTCTTATATTACTTCTTTTTACTTTGTTCATTGGATTCATAGGAATCCATTTTGATAATGGAGTAATTAATAATGGAATATCGGAATTATCCATATTAGCAAAGTGGCTAACTCCTTCAAGAAACTTTTTACAAGAAAGTTCTAATTCTTCTATAAATTCATATGAATTTCTCACTAATGCAATTTCTTCTGTAAGTTTAGCTATTTTTGGTCTATTCATAGCATATATCTTCTATGGATCCTCTTATTCTTTTTTTCAGAATTTGAATTTTCTAAATTCCCTTGTAAAAGGGAATCCCAAAAACCTCTTTTTGGATCAAGTAAAAAAAAAGATATACAGTTGGTCATATAATCGCGGTTATATAGATGTTTTCTATACTAAGGCCTTTATCTTGGGTATAAGAGGATTAGCCGAACTAACGCTTTTTTTCGATAAAGGTGTCATTGATGGAATTACCAATGGACTGGGTCTTGTTGGTTTTTGTATAGGAGAAGAAATAAAATATGTAGGGGGAGGTCGAATATCATCTTATTTATTCTTTTTTTTATCTTATGTATCCTTGTTTTTATTCTTTTTTCCTTAATTCATTATTCCATGAATTCCTCAAAACGAGGCTCATCAAAATGCAAAATCTAAGACTACTATAAGACTACTAATAAAATAAAAAAAATCCAACGATTAAATTACTTCTCCCGAATATCCAACCGACTGATTAATTTCTTATAACGTACTTTATTTTTCTTTGCCAAATAAGCCAGCAAACGTTGACGTTTTCCCAAAAGTCTTCGTAGACCTCTTTCCGATGAAAAATCTTTTTTGTGTAATTCCAAATGTGAAGCAAGTTTCCGTATCTTATTGGTGAAACTGAATACTTGAAATTCAACAGAACCCCTGTTTTCTTGGTTTTCTTCTTTAACCATAAATCAAAAAATTTTTCTACCTCCTTTCTTTTTCATGTATTTTTCTGATCAGGAAAAATCAAAAATTATGTCAGTTATTTTGAAGTTATTCAAATCTTGTACACACAAAAATTTGCAATTATTCATCTACTGCTGGAATCTGGAATTTGGATTTATTTTCTCGATGCAAATTGGATTTGGATATAAGGGTACATTCTTTTATTTTAGATAGAAGAAACATTTCTTCTATCTAAAATAAAAGAATTTTGCTGATTTATTTATTGCTATATGCAATTTATAGAATTGATACACCGTTTAATTGATATCATTTAGCAAAATGAAACACAGCATATGCATCCATCTTTCGACTCGAGAATTTCAGAGGATAGAGATATAGTATAAGAAATAGGTTATTAAGTAACTCTAAATGAATTGTGGATACATCTGTATCCTTAACATACTGAAACGACTGCCATTATTCGTATCAAACCAATAGCGATTCATAAAAGCTAAATCTTGTAATCAATGGTGGGCCAATAATGAATTTTTTGGCATATGTATTAAAACGCTTGGTCTGATTTCGAAATTGTCCAGAGTTTTTTACGTTGTTTTCATTGCAAAATGATGGATCTCCTTCCGTAACTTTCCAATTACGAGTACGAGAATTGAAAGACATGAAAATTGTCAATTCTCTACGGCGTCTAGGAGATAGACAGAATATTTTCAGGAACAAGAAAATCAGAAGAATCTTTTTCTCTATTCACTACCATTCCGCGTCTTCGACTTCTATTAGTTTCTTTTCTTTTTTAATGCAATAGCTATAGTTTGATATAGAATCCA